ATTACTATTTAGGGATAGATATTACCTCTCTTTTTCTCTTCTTTCAAACAAATTGAAATGATTGAAGTTTTTCTATTTGGAATCGTGTTAGGCCTAATTCCTATTACTTTGGCCGGATTATTCGTAACTGCATATTTACAATACAGACGCGGTGATCAGTTGGACCTTTAATTGAGTAACATCTCTTTTTTTGATTGACCTCCTTCTTAATCTCCGGGAGGTCAAATTCAGGTTGCAGTTCAAGTTAGTGAAGGTATTTTATTGTGATTGGGCATTACAAGAACAGAATCACGCTCTGTAGGATTTGAACCTACGACATCGGGTTTTGGAGACCCACGTTCTACCGAACTGAACTAAGAGCGCTTTCTTATGACAGGAGATACGACTATTCTCAAGAAAAGAATTCTTTTTGTACTCCCAATCCATCTTGGATGGATATAGTATCCTAAAATGATGGATTATGTCCAATTTTAATCGATCTCAATTGACCCCTCGTTACTGTCCATAGGAGAAGTAATAGGTAGGGATGACAGGATTTGAACCCGTGACATTTTGTACCCAAAACAAACGCGCTACCAAGCTGCGCTACATCCCTTTCTTTCAATTGTTGTACAGTGTCATTGTAGAGAATCCTTGTCTTGTTTTCCACATGGTTATTTCCTCTATCTATCTAGAATTTCTCTTGCCATTTCTTCTTTTTCGTCTCATATAATAAAAAAGAATTATATGCATACCCAACGTATAAAGGAATGAATATTTATTCAGTAATGCTCGGGAAGAAGAGTTCGCCTTTTTCTGGTTTAGGGACAGGTAGATCTCATCTATCGGATCGTTGTATATATCCATTTTAGTTAGGGATTCCTCGTACAAACAAATACAAGTGATCTTTAACTACACATGCATCTGACCATATATGTATTACAATAAAGAAGGAGGATTTTCAATGCGAGATATAAAAACATATCTCTCCACGGCACCTGTGCTAGCTACTCTATGGTTCGGGTCTTTAGCAGGTCTATTGATAGAGATCAATCGTTTATTCCCAGATGCGTTGACATTCCCTTTTTTTTCATTCTAGTTATTGGCATGGGAAGGGATCAAGAAGATTCGAGATACAAGAAATTCTCTGTGACTAATCCCCCCCTTTTTTCAGTTATTTAGGATAGGAAAGAAAGAGAAAGAATAAAAGTGGATTGAACCTCAGTGAAACTTGGGTTCAGGATAGAACTAATAGAGGAAGAACAGGAATAGAAATGTGGGTTGAGGGCAAGCTGTTCCAGATCATACAAGATAGTAAATGAAATACTGGGATTGGGAATAATTGATAAGTTAGAAATAGTTGTATTACTTATTATTTTCTTTGGATTTTATTACTTTATTGATTGCAACGAAATCTTTCCTAATTGAATTGGATTTCGAGTTAGCAGCTTCTCTTCTATTTTTTTTTCTTCCTTTCTTCTTCTTCGGTTCGAATCGAAAACGGAAGAATTGAGTAAATCCAAAGGGGGTTCATGGCCAAGGGTAAAGATGTCAGAGTCATAATTATTTTGGAATGTACCGGTTGTGCCCGAAATGGTTTGAATAAAGAATCGAGGGGCATTTCCAGATATATTACTCAAAAAAATCGACACAATACACCTAGTCGATTGGAATTGAAAAAATTCTGTTCTTATTGTTACAAGCATACGATTCATGCGGAGATAAAGAAATAGATCGAATGGAACGCATGCGCTACTCTTCCAAGGAAGAAATTACATATATGTATATATACAAATCAAGTCCTATTTCGATCGGATCCGAAATGAATGAAGAAATAGGATTTTAGAGATAAGGAATAGGAATAAACCATGGATAAATCCAAGCGACCTTTTCGTAAATCCAAGAGATCTTTTCGTAGGCGTTTGCCCCCAATTGGATCGGGGGATCGAATTGATTATAGAAACATGAGTTTAATTAGTCAATTTATTAGTGAACAAGGAAAAATATTATCTAGACGAGTGAATAGATTGACCTTGAAACAACAACGATTAATTACTATTGCTATAAAACAAGCTCGTATTTTATCTTCGTTACCCTTTCTTAATAATGAGAAACAGTTTGAGAGAACCGAATCGATCCCTAGAACTACCGGTCCTAGAACCAGAAAATAATAAATAAGTCTATTCCTCAATCGAATCAAAACTCTAATTAATTGGAACTCAGATTGATGTTTTGTTCGAAAAAGCCGAGAGATTTTCGCGTCATAATAATAAAAAAAAAGATTTCTTCTTACCTCATTCTTTTTTTTTATTGAAACGTGTTCGTTCATTCCTACTACTGATCTTATCATATTCATTTCTACTCTATCTTCCCGGAGTTCATTCTCCGGGGAACTCCCTCCCCTCCGTTTAAAGCATTCCGCTTTCAATCTCCTTATTTGAGAATCTCATTGGAAATTGTGTCGAGACAATTCCTATTTGATATAGCTATTTGTGCAAGTATTTTACGATTAAGAAGCAACCGCTTCTTGTACAGATCATGTATTAATCTACTATAACTATAGGATACCCTATTCTCACGAGTTACTGCATTTATGCGAGTGATCCACAAACGACGAAAATCTCTCTTTCGCCTGCCTCTATCCCGCTGAGTGGAAACCAAAGCTCTCATTTTCTGTTGAGTAATAGTTCGAGTAAGTCTTGAATGAGCCCCTCGAAAGGTTGATGCAAATAAACGAATTTTTGTTCGACGTCGCCGAGCTATATATCCTCGTCTAATTCTGGTCATTGAATCAAATGAAACTTTGCTGAATAACTAATTGATTTCTTTCAGTCATTCTTTTCCCTCTCTTTAGTAATAACAAAACGGATTCTTCTGATGTATGAAATACAAATTCCAATGGCTTTTGCTACTATAACCTTCCCAACCACGATTTTTTTTTATTTCTTCTGGGCATTCCACCCCCCCCCCCAAAAAAAAAAATTGTACGGATATTAGGTATAAAATAAATAGTAATAAATGGGTGAATAGTGGCTTCCATCGTTTCTATGGTTACTTCTTAAACGGTGAGGTCCTTTCTATACACCGGAGCCCCTTCTCTCATTTAATCAATGTTATTGGTAACTTTAACTTGTACAGTTCACGCTCTTTGGCTCTACCTATGAATTATCCAGTAATAGGTCCTTTCACAATGAGATCTATCCATACAGTGACGGCATTTAATTATGAAGGTTAATAGGTAGCTGACCCTGTTAGTCCGTTCTTGCTACAGTAGGAGCATAATCTTTCTGCTTCTTAAATACCATTTACCCCGCTTAATGGGATAACCATTTGCTACCAATGGGGAATTGCTTTTCATCTCAAATCGAGGTGATTGGATTTGCACCAATGGAAACCATAAATTCCATACACAATAGAGGTATATGAGAGATCTTTATTTTTAGATAGCGAATGGGGTTCTTCCATTCTATCCTATTCATTGGTACGGGTACGGGTCTTTGATACTGGAAAAATCGTCTCATTTGTTCTAACTCATACCATGATCTGAACGAGTCGCACATACACCCTAGTACATGTTCCTCGACGCTGAGGACATCCTCGAAGAGCAGGGGATTTCGTGACATTTCGGATTGGCTGTCTTGTGTTTCTAATAAGTTGTTTAATAGTTGGCATGCCGAATCATACACAGAATGGGCTGGTTTAGATCGATCCTAACCGGATGATTATGAATTACTTCCATTTACAATTTGATCCAGGTAAGAAGATAAAAGATCAAATCACAGTTCATTCCAATTATGATTCGAAATGGAATCACAGATTTATGCGGAATCCCCGGTATTTTCGATCGCTACAAGATCAACAATGCCGTGAGCTTGGGCTTCTGTTGCTGACATAAAAACATCCCTTTCCATGTCTTCGGATACAACCCACAAAGGATTGCCCGTTCTTTGTACATAAACCCTTGTGAGGGTTTCGCGGAGTTTCAGTAGTTCTTCCGCTTCCAGGATAAATTCTCCTGTGGGTGCCTCATAAAAAGAACTAGCAGGTTGGTGGATCATAACCCTGATGATATAAGACAATGAACGATTCCTCTATCTCGCACAATTGGGCCAAGGGATAAAGAATAAAAAGAAGAAAAAAAAAGATAGAATTGAACAACCGTACAGGCATCCTTTGTGCATTGCATACGGCTCTGCAATGGAATTTCTTTTTCCCTTCTGTCATCGAAGAAAGAGAGAAATAGAATCCATCAGACCCGGATCCTGATCCATTTACCATCCTTCCTTTCGGAGGAGTCAAAAATACTATGATGGTTCCGTTGCTTTATATATTTATCTCGTCTGTGATTTAGCAATCCCAAAGTTTCTTTCTGATCTGATCAAATAAGGAAAAAAGAATCTTTTTTTTTTTCATTTTCACACTCTTTCGTAACATGAATATTGGAAAGAGACTTCTGACAAAAAGTTTGTGACGCTGAAATGTACCCCGATACATAAGATCAAATCGGAAATAACCTTTGCTTCATACTACTATCTCGATACATAATCTCATGTTATAAAAAAACAATACTAGTTTGCTCATATCGAACCCGAAATGCCATGCTATTATTACTTATTATTCATATTCCATATGGCGAAGGCATAGTCTTCTTTTTTCTCTCAAATAAAAAACTCATTGGCGCCAAGCGTGAGGGAATGCTAGACGTTTAGTAATTTCTCCTCCGACCAGGATGAAAGATCCCATTGAAGCGGCTAATCCCATGCATATTGTATGCACATCGGGTGACACAAATTGCATAGTGTCATAAATAGCTATTCCTGGGATTACCCATCCGCCAGGAGAGTTTATAAACAAATAAAGATCCTTGGTATCATCCTCTATGGTGAGATATACCATGAGACCAACAAGTTGATTCGAGATCTCGCTATCAACTTCTTGGCCTAAAAAAAGTAATCTTTCTCGATGAAGTCGGTTGATTAGGACAAAATTGTATCCCTTAAGAACCGCACACGCACCTTTGGATGCATACGGTTCAAAAAATAAAAATTGAGAAAAAAATCAATGTGTCGATTCGAGCCCTCTTTCTTTTTTCGTAGCAGGCTTTTTCCTAATGAAGGGGCTTTTTCTTCCATTTTTCAAGAAACATGAGTTTTGACTTGCTTCCGAATTCACTGAACTTATCGAACTAACCTCTCATTGATGTATTGCTTCATCGAAATCCAAATCACGATGTAATTTTCTTGTTCCCGAATGGGTCTCTTCAACTCTTTTTTTTAGGTTTAGGCTCTACTCCGGGTAAAGATCTGCCCGAATTTGATTTGCACATATAGGACAAATGATCCCAGCACCACTTCTTTTTGCTACGACTTTTTTTTTTTTTCAATTTCTTTCATTTTCATGCCTTCCACCCAATATTCGATGGATTTATCATATTACTCCATTGATTGGCGGTTTGAGATCACTCATATGGTATAAAGAAATCGTTTAGGATAGAGTGGTAATCATACATAGATTACCAATTTGGTATTTTCTGAACGGAGCCTGTATACTTCATTTTATTGGTCCAAGCCAACCATAAATTCTTTTAATTGATAATATCGATCCCCAACCAAATAAATTGATCTAATTGTACTTCACGCTCCGAATTATTGATGGTTCAATCAATCTTTCTTGGGCGAAACAGAGGATATCTCGATCGGGGGAGAGAACGGGGAAATCCCGTATGACCCAATATGTCTGACAAGTCGCACTATACGTCAACCCAAACCGCGTCTTCCTCTCCAGGACTCCGAAAAGGTACTTTTGGAACACCAATGGGCATGAAATTCAAAAGGGAGTTAAGTACTCTACTTCACTTTGATGTGGAAACGTAATAAACAATTGGGGTTATTGTCTTCAGAATATTGCCGTTTATCGTATTTTATCTATAGATTGTAAGGTTTCATGGAGAAATACCGAATGAATAAAGGAAAGTTCTTACGAACAGATCGTTCGAACGATGAACAAGTATCTATACATTCGTTCCCCCAAAATGGGACTAATTCCCCATTGCGTATTGGTACTTATTGGGTATAGAATAGATCTGCTTCTCTTTGTTCCTACGAACAGAATTGTTCAATTATTACCAACGGAACCAAATAAACATTAACCCTTGTTTTGAGATAATCCACTGAAAGGGTGAAGTCCATAGCATAGTCTTTTCCAATGCGATAAAGTTACATAGTGTCTATTTTTTCTTTGATAAAGGGGTATTTTCATGGGTTTGCCTTGGTATCGTGTTCATACCGTCGTATTGAATGATCCTGGTCGGTTGCTTTCTGTCCATATAATGCATACAGCTCTAGTTTCTGGTTGGGCCGGTTCGATGGCTCTATACGAATTAGCAGTTTTTGATCCCTCTGACCCTGTTCTTGATCCAATGTGGAGACAAGGTATGTTCGTTATACCCTTCATGACTCGTTTAGGAATAACCAATTCATGGGGTGGTTGGAGTATCACAGGAGGAACTATAACGAATCCGGGTATTTGGAGTTACGAAGGTGTGGCCGGGGCACATATTGTGTTTTCTGGCTTGTGCTTCTTAGCAGCTATCTGGCATTGGGTATATTGGGACCTAGAAATATTCTGTGATGAACGTACAGGAAAACCCTCTTTGGATTTGCCCAAGATCTTTGGAATTCATTTATTTCTCTCAGGGGTGGCTTGCTTTGGGTTTGGCGCATTTCATGTAACAGGTTTGTATGGTCCCGGAATATGGGTGTCCGACCCTTATGGCCTAACCGGAAAAGTACAACCTGTAAATCCGGCGTGGGGCGCGGAAGGTTTTGATCCTTTTGTTCCGGGAGGAATAGCCTCTCATCATATTGCAGCAGGTACATTGGGCATATTAGCGGGTCTATTCCATCTTAGTGTCCGCCCACCCCAACGTCTATACAAAGGATTACGTATGGGCAATATTGAAACTGTCCTTTCTAGTAGTATCGCTGCTGTCTTTTTTGCAGCTTTCGTTGTTGCTGGAACTATGTGGTATGGCTCAGCAACTACCCCGATCGAATTATTTGGTCCCACTCGTTATCAGTGGGATCAGGGATACTTCCAGCAAGAAATATATCGAAGAGTTGGCGCCGGACTAGCCGAAAATCTAAGTTTATCGGAAGCTTGGTCTAAAATTCCCGAAAAATTAGCTTTTTATGATTACATCGGCAATAATCCAGCGAAGGGTGGATTATTCAGAGCAGGCTCAATGGACAACGGGGATGGAATAGCTGTTGGATGGTTAGGACACCCCGTTTTTAGAGATAAAGAAGGGCATGAGCTTTTTGTGCGTCGTATGCCTACTTTTTTTGAAACATTTCCGGTAGTTTTGGTAGACGGAGACGGAATTGTGAGAGCCGATGTTCCTTTTCGAAGGGCGGAATCAAAGTATAGTGTCGAACAAGTGGGTGTAACTGTTGAGTTCTATGGCGGCGAACTCAATGGAGTCAGCTATAGCGATCCTGCTACTGTGAAAAAATATGCTAGACGTGCCCAATTGGGTGAAATTTTTGAATTAGATCGTGCTACTTTGAAATCCGATGGTGTTTTTCGGAGCAGTCCAAGGGGTTGGTTCACTTTTGGACATGCTACGTTTGCTTTGCTCTTCTTTTTCGGACACATTTGGCACGGCGCTAGAACCTTGTTCAGAGATGTTTTTGCTGGTATTGACCCAGATTTGGATGCTCAAGTGGAATTTGGAGCATTCCAAAAACTTGGAGATCCAACTACAAGAAGACAAGTAGTCTGATACAACATTGCTCTGGTATTTTTCGCCTCTCTATTTGATTTTTTGGATTTGACATAAGATAAGGTACCATAGAAATCTTGATTTTAATCATCGCCCTTTCTTTGCTCTTGCCCTTTCTTTATCCGGGAAATGATCCCAAACAAACAGGTGTGGAAGCTATAATTGTAAACCACGATCGAATCTATGGAAGCATTGGTTTATACATTCCTGTTAGTCTCGACTTTAGGGATAATTTTTTTCGCTATCTTTTTTCGAGAACCGCCTAAGGTCCCGACTAAAAAGATGAAATGATTTTTCATTATCTTAGTAATGAGCCCCCATATGGGGGCTCGTTACTTCAATTAGTCCCCGTGTTCCTCAAATGGATCTCTTAGTTGTTGAGAGGGTTGCCCAAAAGCGGTATATAGGGCGTACCCCGTAAAGCTTACAAGTGAACCAGATATGGAGATGGCGACTAAGGTTGCTGTTTCCATTATTAGATAATTTCAAGACCACGATGGATCTACGCTACGATAAGATCGTTTATTTACAACGGAATAGTATACAAAGTCAACAGATCTCAACCAATGCAATAGGATTTATGGCTACACAAACTGTTGAGGGTAGTTCTAGATCTGGGCCAAGACGGACTCTTACAGGGGATTTATTGAAACCATTGAATTCGGAATATGGTAAAGTGGCTCCTGGATGGGGAACCACCCCATTTATGGGTGTCGCAATGGCTTTATTTGCCATATTCCTATCTATTATTTTGGAGATTTATAATTCTTCCGTTTTGTTGGATGGAATTTCAACGAGTTAGGTCCATAAGAACCATCAAGTCCTAGCTTTTCAATCAAAAATGAATCACTTAGGACTTGGTTTTCTAGGCCATTCTGGTAGTTCGACCGTGGAATTCCGTTGTTTCGGTATTTCCGGAATATGAGTGTGTGACTTGTTATAATTGATCCTATTGATAGTACAGAGAATAGATCTGTCATCTCGATAAAGATGGTTCTGCTTCGTCGGATATTCATTTGAGTATCTGGAGCACGGAATATATGGAATAGATCAAGAAATATTTGAACTATGATTCATACCTGCTATATCAGACCTCGCGACCGGACTCCAAAAATTTTCAAACAAAGAGTCATAAATTGAACGATTTTTCTTCCTTCAGAATAATGAGGATAAATTTTTCTCTGGATTTTGAATCATTACATCCATTCATTGAATAAGTGATGCTCAAATAGTTCTTGCTCATAGAACTTTTGGTCTTAGCTTGGGGATTTTTATTGAATCATCGTGGTTATAGTATGAATCTGAGGTTTCAATCGATTCATAGGGTCTCAACAAGAGAATTCCTATTATATCAACAGTAAACAAAACATAAATATGCATTACGCACAAACAAAAACAAGAAATTCAATAACAAATAAATAGGAGAATAGAAGATTCAAGAGGCCTATAACGATCAAGATAAAGACAAATGAGCCAACTTGATATTTTGGCATTATCATCACACCAAAGAAGAGATTCTGGATTTGAGTTCCTTCGTATCTTCGGGGACGATTGAATCAAGTGTATAGGAAGTTTCCAACTTTCTATTACATGTCCATTGCAATCAATATTGGGGTGTTTCTGCTTGAGCCGTACGAGATGAAATTCTCATATACGGTTCTCGGAGGGGGAGTCCTCTTGGTTTACCTATCTCAATAAAGTATATGATTGGTTCGAGGAGCGTCTCGAGATTCAGGCGATTGCAGATGATATAACTAGTAAATATGTTCCTCCTCATGTTAACATATTTCATTGTCTAGGAGGGATCACACTTACTTGTTTTTTAGTACAAGTAGCTACGGGTTTTGCTATGACTTTTTACTACCGTCCGACTGTTACAGAGGCTTTTGCCTCTGTTCAATACATAATGACTGAAGCCAACTTTGGTTGGTTAATCCGATCGGTTCATCGATGGTCAGCAAGTATGATGGTCCTAATGATGATCCTACACGTATTTCGTGTGTATCTCACAGGTGGATTTAAAAAACCTCGCGAATTGACTTGGGTTACGGGTGTAGTTCTGGCTGTATTGACTGCATCTTTTGGTGTAACTGGTTATTCCTTACCTTGGGACCAAATTGGTTATTGGGCGGTAAAAATCGTGACAGGTGTACCTGAAGCTATTCCTGTAATAGGATCACCCTTGGTAGAGTTATTACGTGGAAGTGCTAGTGTGGGCCAATCCACTTTGACCCGTTT